AATTGATAAAATATTCCTAAAAAAAAATTCTGTTAGTTCCACTTATGGAGTCTTGTTCTTGTTATAGAATATCAAAATGGATCCAATTTCTACCTATTATTATGATATTACGATCCAATGGGGTACCAAAAAAAGGAAATGGGTTCGAAATTCGATCTCCTCTCTATGAATGAGATAAAGACAGAATAATCAGAAGTAGTATAGAGTTTCCTTTTTTTTAACACACTCAATTTCATGTTCAAAAAAGAATTCGCGGATTCTTTTTGGTAGTCAGTGGAATTTATAGAATATGATTGAATTGCGTAATATAAATATAAAATATAATAAGAATAGTATTTATTGTATTTATTTTATTAAGTACATGCTGATACGGCTATCCATTTTATCCATATATCACATCTTTTATTGTAATTTCACTTGGGACAACATGAGTCACACTCCATAAAAATTTGTATTTTCTATTCAATATATTCAATGAAAAATTGAAACAGGAGGATTCTCTATAGGGATATGTACATAAGAGAGAGATCAGGTTTGGTATCTGGGTAACAATTTCTGTTCTGGGGTTTACATATACACATATATGTTATTATAATTGAAATTGAAAAGGATTGATTATTGAAAAAAAAAAATGAATACTGATTAGTCATAAATTAGTCATAAATCAATTTAATTTTCTTTTGCCATTCAATGAAACAAAATTTCATTGGAGATAAAAATGGAGGAATCGTTCGCTAATTCAAAGTAAATTGTTAATGGTTCCAATTTGTCCTGAATTTTGCAGTCTGTGACCAGAAATCCATTTTTTCTACTCTCAATAGAAAAGAGAAGGGATTTTTTTAAGCGATGTATATTTTAAGATACAATCAATCGAAGAGAAGAATCTAAACTAGATCCAATAAAAAACAGGAATTTCTTTTTTGAAAAGGATAGGTACAATGGTATTCAAGATAAAAAAAGGAGTGAGTAATAGAATTAAGATAATATTTTTATCCATTTTGGACCGAATTTGGCGGCATGGCCAAGTGGTAAGGCGGGGGACTGCAAATCCTTTATCCCCAGTTCAAATCCGGGTGTCGCCTGATCAACAAAAGATTTTGTATTTCTTTCCTATCTTGTGCCGATCTAATTCGACGAATTCTTGCTTCGCAAGAAGCAGAGGCAAAGGACTAAGTGGGCGTGTCAATACTCGATTTTGATAACCCATGGCGTAGGTTTTCTAAAAGACTGTCATTTTTTTTCTCCAAATTTAGGTGTAGCCCAAATCGGTATCAATAGGGATGAAGCAACTCTCACTTATTAATTTAATGATTGACTCTCACCATTTATTTGATTTTTCAATTGAATCAAATAAATGGTGAGAGTCAATTCCGGGATTCAGAACTAAGGTCGGAAATCTCGGTATCCAAAGGTTCCTAAGGGACACTCTGTTTTTGCTACTAGAATTGAAGAAGAGATTATACGAAAGACTATAATAACAAGATCTCTTATATTAAAAGAGTAAAGGTTAAAATTGAAAAAAAAGAATGTATTAATTAATAGTGGTGGTGGGTTCTCCTGATTCTTTCACAGAAAGAAAGACAGTAAGCTTAGATCAAATAGGAAATAGAGGTATCTGATAGATAGTTATCTATCGTGATGGTATATTTTTATGCTTTTTGCTTAGTAAGGAAAGGCATTAATATCAAAACAAACAATAGGTCTTACTATTCTTACATGCTCCATATAGAAGCATTCCTTTGATATTTCCAAGGAAAAGGCGTGTGTATCATCGTATTTGTACTAAATGCTTCCTGATTTTACCAGAAACCCTAAAATATAGAAACTTGTTACGAGTGTATTCATTGAATTGGTTCATCAATAAATAGTCTTACCTATTTTGACTCTGCGCCATTGATTCCGCTATGATTATTAATCAATAATAGAATAATTCCTTCATAGAAATAGAGGACATAATTCACATGGATATAGTAAGTCTTGCTTGGGCTGCTTTAATGGTAGTCTTTACATTTTCCCTTTCACTTGTAGTATGGGGAAGGGGTGGACTCTAGGGCTGGGCACTACTAATTGCTCAATCGAATCGTATCAATTCTTTATTGATCATTTTGCGAAGCCCTAAAAAAAGAAAAATGTCTTCCAAATTGTACTGGAATACAGTAATGAATGATTACCATGCATGATAGGCGATTTTTTCCAACCTAATTTTTCCTAAATATTCTATTTTAGTGAATCAGCTCTTATCATAATTATGGATATTACAATAAGAAAAACTAATACTATTTTTTTTTTCTTTATTTATTTCCCTTTTTCTTTTACCTTTCTAAAAGAAAGTCGTTCTGCTATTACGACAATACATATTTTCTTTCTATCGGAAACGAAGCGATTAGTGATTGGCCAAAGAGATCCGACACATAATAAAATTAGATCTTTCTTCTGTTGAGCGATCCACATATCACACATTTAACATTTGTTTTAGACTACTAGAAAAGTTTTTATGCTTTTTTTGATTCATCTCATGTTTAAGCATGAAAAATGGACAGGGTCTGCTCTACTCCTTTTACAAATCCGAAGAAGTTACTGTATAACTTAACTCCGCGGATCATCCGTTAATTGTTCAATCAATGACTTCTTGAGATGGGAAATCAAACTAAAAGAAATAGAGTGCTATCTATATGTACATCTAATATATGTACATACATATTGTAATTTGATCTATATATAATAATAATAAAAACAATACTATAGCTCTGGTGTGGTAGAAAGAACTATATATATAGTTCTTTCTACCACACCAGCTTAGATACTTACTACGATACTTCTGATTCCAGCCTAATCATTTCATTTAAGATTTAGAGTTTGAATCCCTTTCTTTCATTTCTTGAATCATCGATAAGAACTAATAATAATTCAAGTTTCATTCAAATTAATCATTTTGGCTGACTGTTTTTACATAGATGATAAGTAAAAAAGCAGTAGGAACTAGAATGAACAGTGCAGTAGCAATAAGTGCGAGAATATTGACTTCCATAATCTAATCTTCTTTTGTTTCGCAATAACTCGGGATCTAATCCCATAGAGATGATAAATTTGACTCCTGCAAATTCAACGGGATTAATTGCATCCCGATGATACTGAATCAGATCAATATTATGAATAACAATTTCTGATCTATCAAATCAATTCATCGTCGAAAATTCAATAATATAGTAAATAATATAGTAGTAGTATAACATAGAAAGGAAAGATCTTTTATCATACTAAATCAAAAATATCATTTTTGATTTGATCAGAAATACACATCAATCATTAGATTTTCATACCCTTTTTCCACTTTTTCTTTTCTATAACATAACCTATTAGCTATCTTCTTTATACAACTTCCCTACTTAATACATACATATACATATACATAGAATTATGTACATAAAATTATGAGGTATCATATGACTGGTATTGTCTGGGTCATACACAGATACAAACAGTATAAGTGAGATGGAAAAATAAAGGATTTAGTATTAGTATAAAAAATCAAATATTCGAACAAAAAATACTGAATATAGCAATACTACCGATTGTACCAATCGACATATGTCTCTCCCTTATCAATCAGTACTAGGGAAAGAACTAGGAAAAGAAATGGAAATTCCTATATTTATCTGATGATAAATGCGAAACAAAAGAAAAAAAATTCCCCTCCCCGCACCGGGGATTCGATTCGGCTCCCCCTCTTCCCTTTCGCGAAAAATAGAGAAATGAATTGAGAAATTCATCGGATCCTAGTTCGGGACTGACGGGGCTCGAACCCGCAGCTTCCGCCTTGACAGGGCGGTGCTCTGACCAATTGAACTACAATCCCAGCAAGGTGTATAGCATACATATTCTTATGGTTTCATAAGAATTGTCATGTTGTAACGTAACAGATACACGAATGATATAGTGATATCATATCCACATAAACACGGGCTTTAGCGAGAGTGCCGCGGATTATTAGTAACTAGTGATTCTTTTTTTTTATTGTTAAAAGTGGATAATCAACCTTTCAATGAGATGAGAAAAAAATATAAATAGAGCAAAAAATTGACCCTTTTCCTTCATTTCTGCAGATCAAGCATTTCTTTTCTGTAGGACAAATTGGTTATATTATACTCATGGAGCGGTGATTTTTTGGGCCGAGCTGGATTTGAACCAGCGTAGACATGTCGCCAACGAATTTACAGTCCGTCCCCATTAACCGCTCGGGCATCGACCCAGGAAGAATTCATTCTAGGCTTATTGATAATCCATGATCAACTTCCTTTTGTAGTACCCTACCCCCAGGGGAAGTCGAATCCCCGTTGCCTCCTTGAAAGAGAGATGTCCTAAACCACTAGACGATGGGGGCATATCCGCCCGACCGTCATCATACTATGATGATAGTATGAACAGTTTTGGGGAATTGTCAATATAATCTAATGGTATGGCTAGATCCGAAGAGTCTTTCTATGTTATGATTCTATAGAATCATAACATTTTTTGGGGAGGTTGATGCTTCATGAATGAAGCATCCCATACTATTCGATATAACGAAAGGAAGTATAGGATTCCTTCAGTTCAGGCAATGGTTAGCCGGACAGAAAAAAGGGGTAGGGGAGGTAAAACCCCATTTAGTTTCATTTCATTTATTTTCTTCCATTTTCACTCATTGCTTCGTTTATCGTTGAGATGCAATATAATATGCCTATCACTATCTCGCACTAAGCCATAAAATGTAAAAACGAGAAAAATTTTACCCACTTTCTAGGTAAATACAAATTTTTTGTCCATTATGAGTCTACTGCATATATGTATATATGTAGTAGACTCATAATATAAAATGGCTAATTCATGAATTGAATAGGGCCCTTTTAACTCAGTGGTAGAGTAACGCCATGGTAAGGCGTAAGTCATCGGTTCAAATCCGATAAAGGGCTTTTTCATGAAAATCAAGTCTTAGTCTTCTTTTTTTTTCAGCGGATAATACG